GTTTTGGTGACCGAGTTTTAGGTGAAAGATTTTTAATCTTTTTACGGATAATTTCCTCAAAGCAATGCGTTGACTTTTTTCAACAAATCATAAAGATATTGGAACATTGTATGTCTTTTTAGGTATATGGTGTGGTTTAGTCGGTACTGGGTTAAGTTTATTAATTCGTTTTGAATTAGGAACCGCTGGTGCATTTTTAGGGGATGATCACTTTTATAATGTGATTGTAACTGCCCATGCTTTTGTAATAATTTTTTTTATAGTTATACCTTTAATAATTGGAGGTTTTGGGAATTGAATGATTCCTTTATTAATTGGAGCTCCAGATATAAGTTTTCCTCGAATAAATAATATAAGTTTTTGATTGCTTCCTCCTTCATTTATTTTATTATTATGTTCAACTCTAATAGAAGGAGGGGCTGGAACTGGGTGGACTGTGTATCCCCCGTTATCTGGTCCTGTAGCTCATGGAGGGGCTTCTGTAGATTTGGCTATTTTTTCTCTCCATTTGGCGGGGGCCTCTTCACTTTTAGGGGCAATTAATTTTATTACTACTATTTTTAATATACGGTCTTCTGCTATGACTTTGGAGCGGTTGAGTCTTTTTGTTTGGTCTGTATTGGTAACAGCTTTTCTATTACTTTTGTCTTTACCTGTTTTAGCTGGAGCTATTACTATACTATTGACTGATCGAAATTTCAATACTAGTTTTTTCGATCCAGCTGGAGGGGGTGATCCGATTTTGTATCAACATTTATTTTGATTTTTTGGACATCCTGAAGTTTATATTTTAATTCTTCCTGGGTTTGGGATAATCTCTCATATTTTAAGTAATTTTACTTCTAAACCGGCATTTGGAACTCTTGGGATGATTTATGCAATAATCTCCATTGGAATTTTAGGTTTCATTGTTTGGGCTCATCATATATTTACTGTAGGTATGGATGTTGATACCCGGGCTTATTTTACCGCGGCTACGATAGTAATTGCGGTTCCAACAGGAATTAAGGTTTTTAGTTGGCTAATGACTCTATACGGAAGCCGTGGTCCTTTGAACGCCTCTATATACTGGGTTTTAGGATTTATTTTTTTGTTTACCTTAGGGGGATTAACGGGAATTGTTCTTTCTAATTCTTCATTAGATATTGTTTTACACGATACATACTATGTAGTAGCCCATTTCCATTATGTGCTGTCAATGGGTGCTGTTTTTGCTATTTTTGGTGGTTTTGTTTACTGATTCCCTATAATAACAGGTTTAACTCTCCATGAGCGTTGGGCTAAGGCTCATTTTTTGGTGATGTTTTTTGCTGTTAATTTAACTTTCTTCCCTCAGCACTTTCTGGGGTTGGCAGGGATACCTCGGCGGTACTCAGATTATCCAGATGCCTATTTTAAGTGAAATCAAGTTTCTTCGTTTGGGTCGCTTTTCTCTATTTTTGCAGTTCTAATATTTATCTTTATTCTCTGGGAGGCTTTAACCAGTCAACGAGGGGTTCTTTTTACAAAAGCTCCCTCAATCTCGCGGGAATGGGAGGAAATTCTTCCATTAGATTTCCATAGCAATACAGAGTGTTCAGTAACGACAACTGTGTAGTAGTTTAAAGGAATAAGGGTGAAGTATAAATTTTTACATCTCAGTTACATTGAGAAGATCCGTCATGTAGAGGCTCCCTTATACATAAATGTTTAAATTTCAATATTTTCTTAATAATTACATACATGGAATTTTTAAGGTTAAAAAGTTAATATATTTTACCTTTTGTATAATGGTTATACTAAAAATTTATTTTATTATAGTTCCCGAAGCAAGAAGAGCTATTTACTAACTTTTGTTAGAGAGTGTAAAGTTATGTTGAAATATGGCTTGGAGATTAGTAAATAGGGGTGAAAAACTTTCAATTTTTGGGATACCTGGTAGCTTCAGAAAAGCATGTAGTGCTGGAAAATTAAATGTAAAGTGATGAGGTTTTACATAATTAGAATTTTAGTTAAATATTTAGGTTTTTATAGTTAATCCTATTGAAATTTTAAATTTAAAATATTATTTTCTTATTTTATCTAAATAAATATGGAGCTTTTTTATATAATTATTTTTAAAAGTAATAATGTGTAAATGAGTAGTAAATTAATATAGGCATTTTGTAATGTAAGTAGAGTGAAAACAGTTATAATATTTTTAACCATAGTTAGAAGGAATTCGGCAAAAATAACCTTCGACTGTTTATCAAAAACATAGCCTTAAGATAATTATTTAAGGTTAAACCTGCCCAGTGTGAGTTGGTATATAAACGGCCGCGGTACCTTGACCGTGCTAAGGTAGCGCAATCAATTGGTTTTTAAATGGAGCCAGGTATGAATGGAGTTACGGGGTTTTTCTGTCTCCTAGCTATTATATTGAAATTACTATATAGGTGAAAAAGCCTATAACGAGAAAAAGGACGAGAAGACCCTTAGAGTTTTTCTAAATTTAATGAACATTAGGTTCTTGAAGCAGTTTGGTTGGGGCAACACGGGAGCATAATTAATCTCCTTATTAATATAAATCGATTATTTTAGAATTGAGTAAACTACCTTAGGGATAACAGCATAATTTTATAAATAAGTTTGTGACCTCGATGTTGGACTGGGAAACTAGAAGGTTAGCCGCCTTTTAGGTAAGTTCTGTTCGAACTATAATTCCCACATGATCTGAGTTCAGACCGGCGTAAGCCAGGTCAGATTCTATCTTTTTATTTTAAGGGTTTAGTACGAAAGGACCAGCTCTTAGTATTTTATATATAAAAGATTGACTTGGCAGAATTAGATGCGATTGATTTAGGATCAATTTATAATATTTAGATATTAGTCGGTACTGTACTTTATTATAGAAGGTCTGGTTTGCAACTAGAAAGAAGATTATATATCTCAGAACCATATGTTATGTCAAAAAGAGTTCCGCAGAATACTAACTTTGGGAGTTAGAGGGTAGTTGATAAACTATTTTTGAATTGGGATTTTTATATTGGTTGTGTGTTTCTTTAATTTTCTGTTTTCCGTTATTTAAAAACCCAATTAGTATAGCCGCGATGGTTGTTGTAATTAGCTTAGCTGTTGTAAGGATGTTGTCTTTGTTTTCTAGTTTCTGGTTTTCTTATGTTCTTTTTTTAGTGTATGTAGGAGGATTACTGGTAATATTTATTTACATTTGTCTGGTTAGAAGAAACTATCCTTTTAAATTTAGAACTATTGGTTTTGTTCTTACATTATTAGGTTCATGTATTGTTTCGATGAAAATAAATGGAGTTGTGTCTTCTAAATTTTTAGGGTCAGGAAGTTGAGTTAATGGGGAGAGGCTTTTAGAAACTAGAAATATTTCTATTTTTTTGTTTTTAGCGGTTTTGTTGTTAATAATACTTTTGGTTGTAGTTCGGATTTCTGGAGCTGGATGTTTTACTGTGGGGAGAAGAGGTGAAAAGTCTTAAGAGTTTAAAATTTTCTTTGTTACTTTTTAGGTACTCGCTTTTTATATTAGTCGGAGCTTATAGTCTTCTTAATTTAAGTAAGACTATAATTGTTGAGTTTAGTTTGCTTGATTTATCTGGTTGTAGTTTTCCTATTGTTTTCATTTTTGATAAGATTAGAATCAGGTTTAGTATAGTTGTTACTTTAATTTCAGGTAGAGTTTTTATATTCTCACATAAATACATAGAAGAGGATCCGTTCTCAGGACGGTTTATTTGGATTTTACTTTCTTTTGTTGTTTCTATAAATTTATTAATTTTTTCTGGTTCCATTTTTTTTCTTTTATTAGGTTGAGATGGGTTAGGAATTACCTCGTTTGCTTTGATTATTTATTACGAGAGAAAAGAATCTCAATTTTCTGGGTTTCAAACTCTAATAATTAATCGTCTTGGAGATGTAATTATTGTTTTGAGAATATATTTGTTTTTAAGAGCAGGTCAGTTCACATTTTTTTCTATAAGGGATGATATATTTTATTTCTCAGGGGTGGTGTTAATGCTTTGTGTGGCGGCTTTAACAAAGAGAGCTCAATTTCCTTTTAGTTCTTGGCTTCCTGCAGCTATGGCTGCTCCTACTCCTGTAAGTGCTTTAGTGCACTCTTCTACGTTGGTTACGGCTGGTATTTTTTTAATCATTCGATTAAGGCAGGCCGCCCCGTTGGGAGAAAATGTTTGTGGGTTGTTACTTCTTTGTGGTTCTGTGACATGTTTGTTAGGGGGTTGGGCAGCCACCTATGAAAACGATATTAAGAAGGTGATTGCTTTGTCGACTTTAAGGCAGTTAGGGGTTATAATTTTCAGATTAGGAATAAATTTCCCTGCTTTGGGGCTTTTTCACTTATACACACACGCCCTTTTTAAAGCTCTTCTGTTTTTGGCAGCTGGCCACATTTTAATAGTGACTTTTGGGGGCCAGGACGTTCGTATGATAGGGGGTTTAGGTTTAAGCATGCCCTTCACAGCCTTAATATTTACTGTAAGTAGTTTGTGTTTAATTGGAGCTCCTTTTATAAGTGCTTTTTATTCAAAACATCTAATTTTGGAACTTATACTTTCCAGCCCGATTAATGTAGTAAGTGTGTTTATTATGCTTATTGCGACAATAATAACAGCTAAATATGTATTTCGTACGTTAAAAGGTGTTGTTTGAGGAAAAACATCAATTAGGTTAGTTTCTGGATGTAGTGATATTTACACTTTTTTACCGGTGGGTTTATTGGGTGTAGATGCTGTTATAGGAGGCGAGTTTATTTCTAGATTAGAAATTTCTAATTTAGAGGGTGTATTTATCCCTGGGTTTCACGGCACACTGATTAATTTAATCACGGTTGCAGGGATCAGTTTAGGGTTATTCACATCGCGCTATGAAATTAAGAGTTGAGCCCTATCAACTTTGTTTTTCTTAACTCCGTTAATTTACGGAAGTCCAAAGATGTTCTCTAAGGTTGTGTCAACTATTGGAGTTCTCGATTATGGTTGGTTAGAGCCTTACTTTATTATTAAAAATAAATTATACGGGAAAGGGGCACTATTTTCAAACGAAGGTAGCTGGCCTAGTTCTCCCCTAATAATTACTATTATTAGAATTATATTTACTCTTGCTATTGTTTCAATATTTACTTATTAGAATTTTAACCTGTTTATGTGTTATTTTAGGTGTGGCTTACTATACTGTTTTAGAGCGAAAGGTACTAAGGTACACCCAAACTCGTAAAGGCCCTAACAAGGCGGGAATTGCCGGTCTAGCTCAGCCTCTTGCTGACGCTTTAAAGCTATTTATTAAAGAAAATGTGATACCCCACGGGAGAAACATTTATGTTTTTACGTTTGCTCCTGCCTTAAGACTAATTTTAGGTCTTGCTTTACGACATTTGCTTCCTAGAAGGTTTAGCCATAAATATGTGTCGTGGGGTATGTTGTTATTTTTTTGTGTTACAGCTTTAAATGTATATGGAACTATGCTAGCTGGTTGATCTTCAAACTCTAAATATGCCTTTTTAGGTGCTTTACGAGCTGCAGCCCAAACAATTTCTTATGAGGTTAGAATACTATTACTTTTACTCTTTCCTGCTTTTTTGCTTATCACATGTTCATGGGATGATGCAATGCGCAATAGATTTCCAATTTTAGTTCTTTTACTACCAATAAGGGTAGTTTGGTTCACAAGCACTGTGGCTGAAACTAACCGGGCCCCTTTTGACTTTGCAGAGGGCGAGTCTGAGATTGTTTCCGGTTTTAATATTGAGTTTAGGGGTGCTTCGTTTGCAATAATTTTTTTGGCTGAGTACGCAAGTATCCTCTTTATATCTTTAGCTACATCAATTTGGTTTCTAGGAAGAAACTTATTAAGCCCTGTTATAATAACATTCCAAATTTTAGTAATTTCAGTGTTTTTTCTTCTTGTTCGAGGTGCCTATCCGCGCTATCGTTACGACTTGTTAATAATGCTTTGTTGGAAGTCTTTTTTGCCTTTTAGGTTGGCGGGTTTATGTTTAATTTTAATTATAGGTCTACACATGTAATTTTGATGGCTGAATTAATAAGCGATAGATTGTAAATCTACTAATGGTTGTATAACCTCACTGTATGAAGTTATAGGTTAAATACTATAAAACCATGGGCCTTCAAAGCCTGGAATGAGTGAGTCTAACTTTGGTGTTTTGTTAAAAATTTCGGGGTTGGGGATTGCCTCTTCTCTTTTAGGTTATGCTAAGTTTAATGTTCGATTATTAAGGGTTTTAATTAGGTTAGAAGGTTTAATGCTTAGTCTTTTGGCTTTTTTTTATAGCAGGCTGAGATTTACTGGCATTGAGATACATTATTTTCTTGTTTTACTAACTTTTGCAGCCTGTGAAGCTGCGCTGGGACTGTCTTTATTGGTTTCTGTTCTACGTCTTCGAAGGAATGACTATATTCCAACATTTAGATCTTTAAATTTCTATGTATAAAGTTCGCACATTTAACCCAGCAGAGGCTTTATTAGGTCTCCCTAGCCCTGCTGGATTTCCTATTTGATGGAATGGTGGTTCTATTTTAGGGATGTTGTTGGGGTTGCAAATTCTTACTGGTTTGTTTTTGTCAATACATTACACAGCTGATATAACGAATACTTTTGCTTCTGTAATTCACATTATTCGTGATATTCCAGGTGGTTGGTTGTTTCGGAATGTCCACGCTAACGGAGCTTCGCTTTTCTTTGCTTTTCTTTACTTACACATTGGGCGTGGTCTTTACTATCAGAGCTACATTACTCAACCACGAACTTGAATGGTGGGGGTTACTATTTATTTTTTGAGTATAGCAACAGCATTTGTGGGGTATGTTTTACCCTGGGGACAAATGTCTTTTTGAGGTGCCACTGTTATTACTAATTTAATTTCTGCTATCCCTTATATTGGTCCTTCAGCCGTTGAGTGGGTTTGAGGGGGATTTTCTGTCGGTCAGTCTACTTTAAATCGGTTTTTCTCATTACACTTTATTTTACCTTTTTTAATTGGGGGGATGTCTGGTCTTCATTTATTATTCTTACATGAGAAGGGGTCTACTAATCCTTTAGGGGGAATACACCACGTTAGTAAAGTGCCTTTTCATCCTTATTTCACTTGAAAAGATTTTGTAGGGTTTTTAATAGTTGTAATAATGCTTTTAATTTTAGGATTTTTTTATCCGTTTATTTTAGGAGACCCTGAAAATTTTAATGAGGCAAGTTCTATAGTAACACCAGTTCATATTCAACCTGAGTGGTATTTTCTCTTTGCTTATGCAATTTTACGGTGCATTCCAAATAAATTAGGGGGGGTGGTAGCCTTAGTTGCTTCAATTGTGGTTCTCTATTTTTTACCGTTTAGGGCTACACAGAAAATAACACCGTCTTCTTTCACTCCGCTCTATCAGTTAGTTTTTTGGAATTTAGTAATGGTTTTTATTATTTTAACATGGTTAGGGGCTTGTCCAATTGAAGAGCCTTATATTACCTTAGCAGTTCCAATAACAATCTTTTATTTTTTGTTCTATTTAATTTTAATCAGGATGCCGTCTGTTTGAGCTAAATTGATCTCATAAATTACCAGCCTAGTTTATAATAAAATAAAAGTTTGTCAAGCTTTAGAAACAAATTTATTGTGGTTGGTCTTCAAGAGAGTGGATAGCTTAAAATTAAAGCACAACATTGAAGCTGTTATTATAGATTATTTCTTCTACTCCATGAGATTTTGAGGTCAAATATACTTTATAGATCCTGCTTCCCCTATTCAAAGAGAAATGTTTTTGTTTCACGACCACGGGATAGTACTTTTATTAGGAATTTCAACATTTGTTTCTTATGTTGGAGTTAAGTTTTTATTAAACAGGTTAACAGCCCGAACTGTGTTAGAGGCTCAAACATTAGAGACTATTTGAACTATTTTACCGGCTGGGTTATTAATTTGGTTAGCTTTACCTTCATTGCGACTTTTATACTTAGTAGACGAGCAAACGGGTCACGGTTTAATTCTAAAAGCAACAGGTCATCAGTGGTATTGGAGTTATGAAATTCCGTTGTGTGATGAGGCTAGTTTTGATTCTTATATAATCCCCGAAAATGATTTAGCTGAAGGGGATTATCGTTTATTAGAAGTTGATAACCGAGCAGTAGTCCCTTTTGGAATAGAAACAACTGTTATTGCTACATCAGCGGATGTTCTTCATGCTTGAGCTTTACCTGCAATAGGAATTAAAATAGATGCGGTACCCGGCCGTCTTAATACTATAAGTATATTTGTAGAGAAGCCTGGGGTTTATTACGGGCAATGTTCAGAGATTTGCGGGGCTAATCACTCTTTTATACCTATTGTTGTTGAAGCTGTAGGACTTGAGGATTTTTGTAGTTTAGAGTTTTAGAATTCCCTAAAAAGTATTAGTGTACATTTGCCTTCCAAGCAAAAAGGCTAGCAATATGTTAGTTTAGGGATAAATGTAAGGGTTAGTTTAATAAAAAAATTTTGGCCTGTGGAGCCATAGATAATCAGTAAGATTACCCTTATAATACTTATGTTATTCAGGCTGTAGTTTAATAAAATATTAAGTTGCAACTTAAAGTTGAGGTTAATGCACTCCTCTTGTCTGGTGAAAATATAAAATTTAGCTACTGAAGTATTCAGGAATCCTAGGTACTAATATAATTATCTCTGGGGAAGTTAACAGGAATGACTCTCTATAAAATCTTCTGGGTCTAACCCTCCTGGAGAATCAAAAACTCCCGTGCATTACACCAAAAAGATAAAATTAACACTTGTAAAAGACAAATTTAGTCATAATAAACGCTTAAAGTTTACGCATTTTTCTGCCATTTTACAAATTATTAGAATAACGATTATTTAAAAAAATGGTGATAAGAATATGAGGGTTTTCTTCCATCCCCTAGTTTCGTAGTTTGTACGAAAGGTGTTTTTTTTCTTAAACTACAGAGTAGTACGTAGTAGCAGAATAGCACAGTGGCAAAAATAACAAATCCTATTATCGGTCTAAGTTGAGGCATACGAAAAAGGCACAATTTAACTTGTGCTATTTTTGATTAACAATCAAATGCTCTATTTAGCTTCTATTTCCTTTACGCTTACTAATTTGTTGTTGGATGTTCTTCAGCATAAAGTTTTACTAATAATGTAAAAACATAGGCTTGAATAGTACAAACGAACACTTCAAATGTATTATAACCGAGGTGGGCTACAAAAGCAATCCCTGTGCCAAGTAAGGAAGATGAGACCAGTACGTTTGCAATTAATCCTATAATAATATGCCCTGTTCTAATGTTTGCAATGATCCGGATTGTAAGGGTTAGAGGTCGGATAAAAATTCTTCCAGTTTCAATTAGGACTAGGAGTGGTACTAGTCCTACAGGGGACCCTCCTGGTACAATATGCGCAGCGGATTCTACAGGGAATTTTACTCACCCCGAGATAATTAATGAGCTTCAGAAAACTAAAGCTAAGGAACCAGAAACTCAGAGATTTCTAGTTGGTCCGTAAACAAACGGGACAAGACCTAAAAAATTTATTGATAGGAGAAATAATATTAAAGAAAATAGTATTAATGGTAATCCTGGTAAACTTTTTTGTCGAGTTTCTCCATTTGTTGAAATTAAAGTTAAAGCTGTTTTAGTGTAACTTTGTCCTCATGAACTAGTGACTGAAAATAAACATGCCATTACAATTGGTGTTAATCATATAAGAGTAGAGAAACTACCGGCTTGTATGCAATCTAGAGCCGAAAATAAATCTGACATCATATACTTGAGAGATATCATTTTCTCAAAGCTAAGGCCGAAACTTAGTGCGAGGTTTCGCTTTCAAGTAGTTTTATCTTTAGAATTTTAAACTCAACTTCACCTTGAAAAAGTGATGTGATATTTTCACCATAAAGACAGGGTGCACCTTCCGGTACACCTACTGTGTTACGACTTATTTCATTTTTCAATGAAAGCGACGGGCGATTTGTACACAGTTAGATTAAAGATTCAGTATATGTTTTTTATAATTATTACTTTCAAGTCCAATTTCATTATTTTGTTTCAAAATAAATTCAAATTTAATTATTATTGTAACTCACCTAGACTTTTATATTGGTTGCATCTAACCTGTCTTCTTGTTTTTTAACATTTCGAACTCATTTTAAATGAGTGCTGAAGACGGCGATATACAAACTTCGGATAAAAGTAGTGTTTTTTGAGGATTATCATTTACCTGGCAAGTTCCCCTGAAATTTCTAACTGCCGCATGTAATTTAAGTTTTAACCTTTTTAGTCTTAGTGCTTAGGTTTAAAATTTTACACTCTATATAGTAGGGTATCTAATCCTAGTTTATCTTCAGAGCTTGAGCAAAAATTTAGGATATTAGAATTACTTTTTATAATAATTTCACCTATTTACAAAAGTTTTCTCCTTTAGCTTACCTAATAAAATTAACTTAACTGTCAGGTCTGACCGCGACTGCTGGCACCTATTTAGTCCAGTTAAATAGGCTTAATTAAATTACTATTTCTAGTATAGTTTAATGTTTCTTGCTGGGTTATAAAGATTTATTTGTTCTATTTCTTCTTTTTACACAATTGTTACCATACTATAAGTTTAACCTACGCTAATTTTTAATCATCACAAAGTTTGGTTAAACAGGGGAATATAGTCCATTGTTGGGTTATGAGCCCAAAAGCTTATAAATTTAGCTTACCTGTTTATGAACTAAATCAGTCTAACGCTCCTTCGTTTCATTCGTGAAACATCCCAAATAGCAGAATTAATAGAAAGAGAGTTAGAGTTGTCGTTATTAGTAAGGTAGTATTTGTTCTGAAAATTCTAAGAACCGGAAATAGTAAAGCAATTTCTACATCAAAAATTAGGAATAATACAACTAATAAGAAGAGACGTGTTGAAAACGGAGATCGTATTTTTCTTAAAGGATCAAAGCCACACTCGAAGGGAGTTAACTTTCCTCTTGAATCTAAATATCTCAATGGTAGTTGGTAACTATATATACTAAGACAAGAGCAATTGAGAGTAGGATGGTGAACGAAATAGCAAGAACAAACACTAATTTTACGACTTTTTGTTATTATATTTACGTAAATTTTTGTTGAGAAATTTTTTCTCTTTAAAGGTTTTCAAAACCTCTACTATAACAAAAAAATTTGAAAATCTGAAACTTAGGCTGCTAACTTGAGTTCGGGGAATTTTGTTCTCCATTTTCATGTGATTGAACTTATTTTTGTTATTGGTTCAACTTTTTTACTAAATAGTTGAGGTCTTATTGTTTTTAGGTTAACTTTGTCTTCCCTTTTGGGTTTAGTGATTATGAATCAAACTTTTTTTCATTCTTTAGATGGTGTTTTTTTATTATCTGGTGTCTCATCACTTCTAATTTTTCTAAGGTGTTTATTGTGTTTACTATCTTTGGTTGCTACTCCCGAGGAGAAATCTTCTATACCTTATTCTTTCTTTATTTGTTTTTTATCAGTAGTTTTGGTTATAGCTTTTTCGTCTTCTAATATTATTATATTTTATGTGTTTTTTGAAGCTTCTTTAATTCCTACTTTAATCTTAATTATCGGTTGGGGTTACCAACCTGAGCGATTACAGGCTGGTACTTATATAATACTTTATACTGTGGGTGCTTCTTTACCTTTGCTTTTAGTGATTCTTTGACATTGTTCAAGTATAGGGGTTATAGATTCTTATAGGTTACATGTAAGAAGACCAATTTTGAGGGGTGTTGTTACAATTTTTGTGTATGGAGCTTTTTTAGTAAAACTTCCTATGTATGGAGTTCATCTTTGGTTGCCTAAGGCTCATGTGGAAGCCCCTTTGGCCGGTTCAATAATTTTGGCTGGTATTCTTCTTAAACTTGGGGGTTATGGGTTGATCCAAATAAATTTCTGTTTTAATTTAAGTATGGATTTTTTTTCTATTTCGATTATTAGTTTGAGAATGTGAGGGGGATTTTTAGCCACTTTAATATGTCTTCGCCAAGTAGACGTGAAATCTTTAGCCGCTTATTCTTCTGTGGGACATATAAGTATTGTAGCAGCTGGTATTTTGATAGATACTTCCTGAGGGATTATTAGGGCTATTGTAACTATAATAGCTCATGGGTTCTCGTCGTCTGCTATATTTTGCATAGCTTATTATTCTTACAAGAAAAGTCATACACGTAATATTCCTTATATGAAAGGTATGCTCCAGGTTTATCCTACTTTGAGAATATTTTGATTCTTATTTTGGTGTATTAATATAGCTTGTCCTCCTACTTTAAATTTAATAGGAGAAATGGCTATTGTTCCTACTTTATGAGGCTTTAACTTTTGGATGGCAGTTATTATAGGATTAATAGTATTTTTTAGTGCGAGTTATAATATATACTTATATTCAGTTATTAATCATGGTTCGTTTTCTTCATATTTTTTAGGTGGTTACCCTATAAAAAGGTACTCTAAGGCTGTTCTAATTTTACATATGTTTCCTTTGTTATTAGTTTTTAAATCTTCTTTATTTAATATATTTTTTATTTTATTAGCTAAGCTAAAACTAAAAATAAAAGGATCTAGAAAAAGTTTTTATTTATCTCTGAGTTACAAAGTCAGTGCTTTAGAATTAAGCTATTCTAGAATGATCCTCATCAGTAAATACTAACGTATAAGAAAAGCCAAACTACGTCTACGAAGTGTCAGTATCAGGCAGCAGCCAAAAACCCTAAGTGGTGGCCCTTATCGAAGTGGAAGAAAAGTATCCGGATAAAACATACTGTTAGGAAGGTTGCTCCTACTATTACATGCAGTCCGTGAAACCCGGTAGCGATAAAAAAAGCTGAACCATAAACTCTATCTGCAATAGAGAAAGCTGTTTCTCTATATTCTCCGTATTGGAGTCATAAGAAATAAAATCCTAAGAACAGAGTTAGGAATAAACCTTGTAAAGCACTTTTAATATCTCCTTTCTCTAACCTGTGGTGAGTTCAGGTAACCCTAACCCCCGATAGTAGTAGTACTGAGGTATTTAGTAAAGGGACTTGGAACGCTGAAAGAGTTGAAATTCCCACAGGTGGTCACACTGATCCGATTTCTAAAGTAGGAGCGAGTCTTCTGTGGAAGTATGCCCAGAAAAACGAGAAAAAGAGGCATACTTCTGATACAATAAATAAGATAAAACCTGCTTTGAGTCCTTTAACCACGTAAGAGGTGTGATGCCCTTGAAAAGTAGATTCTCGGACTACATCCCGTCACCAAAGAAATGAAATTAGTGCAGTCGCAATGTTACCAAGGATAAATAAGGTATAATCTCCTATTCGAATGTAGTATACTAACCCAATTGGTAAACACAAAGCGGCAAATGAATTTAAGATAGGTCAAGGCCTATATTCAACTAAATGAAAAGGTTGTTTCATAAATAGGCTTAAATGGACATTTTTTTTATATTTATTTTTATTAAAGTAAAAATTGAGTAGGCGCCGGATGAACGGATATCATTGATGTTGATAGATATGGAATGAACATTCTCCTGCTTTATGTCTTCTGGAAATCTTTTATTTTTCTCGGTTCTTTTGTTAGGTCCCCTAGTTAGGGTTTCTTCGTCTAATTGAATTATTTGTTGAGTTGGTATGGAGCTAAGCTTTTTAGGGGCTATCCCTTTGATGTTAAGAGATAGTAATTTTTTGTCTATGAGAAAAGAGTCTGTGATGAAATATTTTTGTATTCAAGCTCTGGGTAGAGGTTTGTTAATGCTTGGGGGAGTGATAGTTTATATAGATCTTAGTGTTTTCTGAGTTTTTGAGCTTGTTTTCGTCTCTGGTTTATTCATAAAGCTTGGGATTTTTCCAATGCATTTTTGAGTTCCAGGTGTAACGGCAGGATTGAATTGGTTTCCTATATTCATTATACTGGGTTGACAAAAAATTGCTCCTTTTGCTTTTCTTATTAATTTGGTTGAAAGCGCTTCTTGGTTAAAAAGAACGGTTCTTGTTTTTGGTGGTCTAAGAGCTCTGGTTGGTTCTTTTATTGGGTTGAATCAAACCTCTGTCCGTGCCATATTAGGAAGCTCTTCAATTGTTCATAGAGGTTGAAGTTGCTTAGGTGTTGTTTCGGGCGGTCTCTGAACGTATTTTTCCATTTATTGCCTCAGGTTCATTGTTTTAATACTTTTATTCTTATTAGGCGAGAACTTGTTGGCGGGGTTCGGGATTCTGAGCTTAAGAGGTCTACCTCCTTTTATTATATTTGCTGGTAAATGAATAATTTTAAAAGGGGTATTTTTTAGTAATTTCAGGTATATTTTTGCAATTTTACCAATTGTGGGAGCTCTTCTTAGACTTTTTTTCTATCTAAAGTTCTTTTATTCTTTCTATTTAAGGTGGGGGTCCGTAGGGCAGACAAGTAATTATGTTGTTGGTTCTTCTCTTATTTTTATTATTCTAAGAGGTGTGTTAACTATGTTTATTTTTTAAATTT